AACTGAAGATCAGATAAAATGTGAATCCGACGGGTTGGTTTCCAATAATTTCTGAAGGAACTTCTCATATTCTCACGATTCAATTAGATGTAACATCTTAAAGATATCCTTTTTGTGGTTGTAGAATTTTTTTTTTAAGAATTGATTAGTCGCCCAGTACTAATAGTAGATAGTATTCCATGAAAGAAAGAGAACAACGAATAAATAAAAGAATAATCAATATTGGCGATGCACGCATTGTTGTATTAGATCCAAACAAAGGAAAGGGGATCCTTCTTGACCTAATTACAAGGAGGTAGATGAAAAGACAACATATAAAACCGAGTTTTGATTGATCTGGTCATGTGATACTTTTTTTTCTTTTCAATCGCGAGATTATGTGAATGAACCACCACTGAGTTCGCTGGGCGTTCGAAAAAAAAAAATGGATTCAATATTTCGATACAATAAAAAATGATCAAAATTCTTTTACAATTTTATTCCAAAAGAAAGTTTCATTTTTGAATGAAGTTCTAAAAAAAGTTCGTAATTATGACTTTATTTAGATTTCGAAGATTCTATATATACATATATTAGTTATATACTAATATTAGTTTATTTAACTCAAGAGTTGACCAAAGAATCTGTTGATTCGAAAATTGCGGGATGCGTAAATGTCCCAGACGATGAATTGATTTCTTACTTATGTTACTCTATTTTTGTTAATATCATCTATAATACTTGATGAATCAAAAACTTTCAATTGAACTTATACTTTCAATTGGTTGGTATTTTTGCCTATCCTCGTATCTTTCAAAAATGGAAACTTAGGGAAGTGCTTTCTAAACATATGTAGAAAAAGAACATATTTCATTTAGCCTTTTCATGCCTACTATAACTAGTTATTTCGGTTTTCTACTAGCAGCTTTGACTATAACCTTAGCTCTATTTATCGGTCTGAGCAAGATACGCCTTATTTGAAATTAATTAAATGAACAATTCATAAAAAAACCTTATCTGTGATAGTTCATATATTCTATAGTTCCTTACCGTATCAATTTACAATTCTTGGTCATTGAGATTTATAGTCAATACGGATTACTATTTAAGGATAGATATTACCTCCCCTTTCCCCTCTCAAACAAATTGAAATGATTGAAGTTTTTCTATTTGGAATCGTATTGGGTCTAATTCCTATTACTTTGGCTGGATTATTCGTAACTGCATATTTACAATACAGACGTGGTGATCAGTTGGAACTTTGATTAATTAACATCCTTTTTTTGATTGACCTCCTACTTCCTTTAATTCGCGGGAGGTCAAATTTGAATTGGTTTAATAATTTTGGTGGTAATTTTCGACCTAGCGCGACTAACAAGAACACAGAATCACGCTCTGTAGGATTTGAACCTACGACATCGGGTTTTGGAGACCCACGTTCTACCGAACTGAACTAAGAGCGCTTTAGTATCACAATGAATATTTCATAACCCCAATCCGTCTTGCATATATACTATAACATAAAATGAAAGATTTTTTGTGTATGTCCAATTTTTTTTTAATCGATCTCAATTGATCCCCCGTTACTGTTCAGAAGATAAGTACCGTTACTGTTCAGAAGATAAGTAATAGGTAGGGATGACAGGATTTGAACCCGTGACATTTTGTACCCAAAACAAACGCGCTACCAAGCTGCGCTACATCCCTTTCAATGGGTCTACAATGTCATTGTAGAGAATCCCTGCTTTGTTTTCCATATCTTCATTTCCTCCATTGATATACACAAATATCTTGTCATTTCTCCTTTTTGGTCTCATATAATAATATAATTATATTAAAAATAGTAAAATACTTCTATTATATTTCTATTATATAAAGTATGAAATAAATATGAGACCCCGTAAAAAAATGAATATTTTTCGAGAATTTCTGGCATAAAGGGGCGCATTTGTTTCTTTTAAGATTAAGAAAAATAATATCTATTTTGCACATTTCAAGTTGTACATTTCAAGTTGTACATTTCAACTTGAATTAGGGATTCCGCGTACAAATACAAGCGGTCGGTCATTAAGTACATATACACATCTGGGTATATATGTATTACCATTATGTATTAGAAATAATAAAGAAAGAGGAGAATTAAAAATGCGAGATCTAAAAACATATCTCTCCGTGGCACCGGTAGTAAGTACTCTATGGTTCGGGTCTTTAGCAGGTTTATTGATAGAGATCAATCGTTTTTTTCCGGATGCGTTGATATTCCCCTTTTTTTCATTCTAGTTATTGATATGGGAGGGGGGGAAGAGGATTAGAGATACAATCAAATATCTGTAACTAATCCCTTCCCTTTTTTTTTTTTTAGAATATACGTTAGAAAAACAAATAAAGGGATTCCTCCTCGGTGAAACTAGTAACTCGGGCCAGGTTTAAATTTAAATGAAATTAATAAAAAATAGAGTGAAATGTGATGGTTGGGGCAATAATATCATACAAGATACTTAAATGAAAATGAAATGCTGTACGGCAATTTTAAATTATAAATCTAGTAATATAGTTAGAAATCATTATATTACTTATTATTAATATATTGTTATTATTACTATAATTCATTTATATTGATTTATTGCAACGAAATCTTTCTTTCATAATTAGATTTCGAGTTACCTGTTTCTTTTTTTTTCCGTTCCTTTCTTCTTCCTCGTTTCGGATCGGAAAATTAAAGAATTGAATGAATCAAAAACCAAAGGAGGCTCATGGCCAAGGGTAAAGATGTCCGAGTAACGGTGATTTTGGAATGTACGAGTTGTGTTCGAAATCGTGTTAATAAGGAATCAATGGGCATTTCCAGATATATTACTCAAAAGAATCGACATAATACGCCTAGTCGATTGGAATTGAGAAAATTCTGTCCCTGTTGTTACAAACATACGATTCACGGGGAGATAAAGAAATAGATCTAACTGGTCACTCGTGTGTCAGTCTTCCGTTCCAAGGAAGATTAAAAATGACATATTAGATATATCTAATATCTATTGATTTAAATATAAACAAACCAAATCCTATTTCGATCGGACCAACCGTGATGGAGAATTAAGAAATAGGATCTTTAGGATAAGGAATAAACAAACCATGGATAAATCCAAGCGAATCTTTCTTAAATCCAAGCGATCTTTTCGTAGGCGTTTGCCTCCGATCCAATCGGGGGATCGAATTGATTATAGAAACATGAGTTTAATTAGTCGATTTATTAGCGAACAAGGAAAAATATTATCTAGACGGGTGAATCGATTGACCTTAAAACAACAACGATTAATTACTATTGCTATAAAACAAGCTCGTATTTTATCTCCGTTACCCTTTCTTAATAATGAGAAACAATTTGAAAGAAGCGAGTCAACCGCTAGAACTACTGGTCTTAGAACCAGAAAAAAATAGGCTGACTCTTGAATTGAATCAAAAAAAAATTCCAATCCAAACTAAAATGCGGATTGACGCTTTTTTTTTCTAAAAATAGGAAATCCAGATTTGATTGTCGTTCGAAAAAAAAAATTGGGGAAGAAGAAGAAATCTTTTTTATTGAACGTGTTTCTTCATTTTCATTTTGACGACTTTTTCATATTTTATTATACTAATTTCTACTCTACCTTCCCAGAGTTCATTTTCCAGGGAACTCCATTTAAACCATTCCAACGGATTCCTTCCACTCTCTTTATTTTATGATCTCATTGGAAATCATATAAAGACAACTCCTATTTAATATAGCTATTTGTGCAAGTATTTTACGATTAAGAAGCAACTGTTTCTTGTACAGATTGTGTATTAATTTACTATAACTGAAGTATACTTTATTGTCTCGAATTACTGCATTTATACGAGTAATCCACAAACGACGAAAATCTCTCTTTTGTCTACCCCTATCCCGATGAGCCGAAACCAAAGCTCTTATTTTCTGTTGAGTAATAGTCCGCGTAAGTCTTGAATGAGCCCCTCGAAAAGTTGATGCAAATAAACGGATTTTTGTTCTACGTCTTCGAGCTATATACCCTCGTTTAATTCTGGTCATTGAATAAATGAAACTTTGATGAATAACTAATTGATTTCCTTTCTTTCAGTTATTCCCTTCCCGTGTCCTAGTCTATTAATAACAAAACGGATTCTTCCAATGTATAAAATAAAAATTCCAATGGCTTTTGCTACTCTAACCTTCCCGACCACGATTTTTTTCTAGGCATTTCCCCTCGAAAATCAAAATTGTATTGATACTAGGTAAAACACATAGTAAATAAAAAAGTAATAAATATAAATGGATTATAGTGGGTTCCATCGTTTCTATGGTTACTTCTTAAACGGCGAGGTCTTCTCTATACACCGGAGCCCTTCCCTCATTTAATCAATGTTATTGTTAACTTGTACAGTTCACACTCTTTGGCTCTACCCATAATTATCTAGTACTAGGTCTTTCACAACGAGATCCACTTATACAGTAACGGTATTTAATTATGAAGATTAGCTGAGTAGCTGACCCTGTTAGTCCGTTCTTGCAAGAATAAGGCCTAAATTTTCGACTTTTTAAAATAGGATTTCCCCTGCTTAATGAATACCATTTGATATCAATGGGGAATTCTTTCTCATCTTAAATTTAAAATTGAGGTGGTTGGATTTGCACCAACGGGAACCATACATTTGATACCCCAATCGAAGGATAGATCTTTTTTTTTTAGATATTGAATATGCAATGGAGTTCGTCCATTTTATCCTACTCACAGGTACGGATCGGTGATACTGGATCAATTGTTTTCTTTCTTTTGTCCTAGTCCATGGTCTGAACGAGTCGCACATACACCCTAGTACATGTTCCTCGTCGCTGAGGACATCCTCCAAGAGCGGGGGATTTCGTGACATTTCTGATTGGCTGTCTTGTGTTTCTAATAAGTTGTTTAATAGTTGGCATGTTGAATCATATATATAATGGGCTGGTTTAGATCGACCTTAACCGGATGCTTAGGAATTCTTTTTTCTATATTTTGAATTTCTATATTAAGAAATTCTATTAATAAATAGAATATTAAATCCGGTAAGAAAATAAAATCCCAAATCACGAATTCATGTGAAATCCTTGTTCTTTTTCTTTGTTATTCAGTTGCTACAAGATCAACAATTCCATGAGCTTGGGCTTCTGTTGCTGACATAAAAACATCTCTTTCCATGTCTTCGGATACAACCCATAAGGGTTTGCCTGTCCTTTGTGCATAAACCCTTGTGATGGTTTCGCGTAGCTTCAGCAGTTCTTCCGCTTCCAGGATAAATTCTCCCGTCTGTGCCTCATAAAAAGAACTAGCAGGTTGATGGATCATTACCCTGATGATATAATGATATAACAGAAAAATGTTTCTTCTATCTCGCATGATGAAAGTGAAAGGTGAGGAGATAAAGAATAATAAAAAAAAGATATAATTGAACAACCGTACAGGCATCTTTTGCGCATTGCATACGGCTCTATAATGGAATTCACTTTTTTTACCTTACTTACATCGAAGAAATATAAAATAAATTTATAGGGTCTATCAGACTCAGGTTGGTAAATGATCCAATAACCACCCTTCCTTTTGTAGTAGTTTAAAAATACTATAAAAATACTATGATGGTTCCGTTGCTTTATATATTAATTTCGTCTGTTATTTAGCAATCCCAAAGTTTCTTTTTTTTTTTATTTGAAAATAAAAAAAAAGATTTATTTTCTTTCATATTCTTTCATAACATAAATATTGTTAAGATTAAGAGCCCCTGGTGTGAAAATAAAAAAGTTTGTGACGCTGAAATAGGCCTCCCGATAGATTGGCTAAAATCGAAAATACCTTTTATCTCATACTACTCTTTCGATACATAATCTAAAGGTTTTAAAAAAATCTCTCATATCGAATTCGAAGTGCCATGCTATTATTACTTAATATTCATATTTCATATAGTGTGAAGGCATAGTTTTCTTTTTTCTCTCAAATCAAATAAAAAACTCATTGGCGCCGAGCGTGAGGGAATGCTAGACGTTTGGTAATTTCCCCTCCGACAAGAATAAAAGATCCCATCGAAGCGGCTAATCCCATGCATACTGTTTGTATATCTGGTCGCACAAATTGCATAGTATCATAAATAGCTACTCCGGGTATTACCCATCCGCCAGGAGAGTTTATAAACAAATACAGATCTTTGGTATCATCCTCTATGCTGAGATATACCATAAGACCAATAAGTTGATTCGAGATCTCGCTATCAACCCCCTGGCCTAAAAAAAGTAATCTTTCTCGATAAAGTCGGTTGATTGGGATAAAATAGTATCCCTTAGAAACCGTACATGCACCTTTTGATGCATACGGTTCAACAAAAATCATGAAAAAAAGGAATCAATGTGTAGATTCTAGCTTTTTTTTTCATAACAGGTTTTTTTAACTTATAAAAAGGGACTTTTCTTTCATTTTTCAAGAAAGATGAGTTTTGGCCTGTTTTGTTTATCTAAAAAAAAATGACTAAACTTATCTGACTAACTTCTCATTGATGTATTGTTTCATCGAGATACAATATAAATCGCGATGTAATTTTCTTGTTGCTGACTGGGCTTCTTCAATTTTTTTAGGTTTATGCTCTACTCCGAGTAAAGATCCGCCCGATTTGGATTTGCACATATAGGACAAATGCCCCAATACCACGTGCTTTTTCTACGACTTCCCTTTTTTTTTCAATTTAAATTTATTTCACGTCTTCCAACAAATATTCAACGCATTCATCATATTACTCGATTGATTAATCGTTTGAGATCACTTCTATTTAGTATTTCTATTTAGAAATATATAAATAAATAGAAATAACTAAAATATGATATTAAGTCGTAATCCTAAATATATTTATTACCAATCGGTTTTCTTTCTAAACGGAGCCTGGATACTTCATTTGATTAGTCTAACCAAGCCAACCATAAATTATTCTAATTGATAATATTAATCTGTATACCCTCCCTAAAAAATGGATCTAATTGCACTTCACGCTTCAAATTTTTGATAATTGAATCAATCTTTCTTGGGCGAAAGAGGGGATATCTCGATCGGGGAAGAGAACGGGGAAATACCATATGCCCAATATATCTGACAAGTCGCACTATACGTCAATCCACAATGCATCTTCCTCTCCAGGACTTCGAAAAGGTACTCTTGGAACACCAATAGGCATTAAATAAAAGAAAAATTAAGTACTATATCTCACTTTGATGTGAAAGCGTAACAGTGGGTTTAGTGGCCTAATATAATACTATTTCTTTTATATCCTATTTTATTATCCTATTTTATCCCTAGATTGACTAAGTTCATAAAAAAAGAAGACAAAATGAATAAAGGAAAATTCTTACAAATGAGTCCTTATGAATGATGAACAAATATATATACATTCACTCATATAAAATGGTACCAACCCCCTTACCATTGCGTATTGGTACTTATCGGGTGTAGAATAGATCTGCTTCTTTTTGTTCCTACGAACAAAATAGTTTCGTTATTACTAAAAGTAATTATTACGAAAAGCATCAAACAAATATTAATCCTTTCCCCAAGAGAATCCCCTAAAAAAGGGGTCCATAGCATAGTTTTCTCCAATGCAATAAAGTTACATTGTGTCTATTTTTCGTTGATAAAGGGGTATTTCCATGGGTTTGCCTTGGTATCGTGTTCATACCGTCGTATTGAATGATCCCGGTCGTTTGATTTCTGTCCATATAATGCATACAGCTCTGGTTGCTGGTTGGGCCGGTTCGATGGCTCTATATGAATTAGCCGTTTTTGATCCCTCTGACCCTGTTCTTGATCCAATGTGGAGACAGGGTATGTTCGTTATACCCTTCATGACTCGTTTAGGAATAACGAATTCATGGGGCGGTTGGAGTATTACAGGGGGGACTGTAACGAATCCGGGTATTTGGAGTTACGAAGGTGTGGCCGGGGCACATATTGTGTTTTCTGGCTTGTGTTTTTTGGCAGCTATCTGGCATTGGGTGTATTGGGATCTAGAAATATTTACTGATGAACGTACAGGAAAACCCTCTTTGGATTTGCCTAAGATCTTTGGAATTCATTTATTTCTCTCAGGGGTGGCTTGCTTTGGTTTTGGTGCATTTCATGTAACAGGATTGTATGGTCCTGGAATATGGGTGTCCGATCCTTATGGACTAACTGGAAGGGTACAAGCCGTAAATCCAGCGTGGGGTGTGGAGGGTTTTGATCCTTTTGTTCCGGGAGGAATAGCTTCTCATCATATTGCAGCAGGGACCTTAGGCATATTGGCAGGTCTATTCCATCTTAGTGTTCGTCCACCCCAACGTCTATACAAAGGATTACGTATGGGAAATATTGAAACCGTCCTTTCCAGTAGTATTGCCGCTGTCTTTTTTGCAGCTTTTGTAGTTGCTGGAACTATGTGGTATGGTTCAGCAACTACCCCGATTGAATTGTTTGGTCCCACGCGCTATCAATGGGATCAAGGATACTTCCAACAAGAAATATATCGAAGAATTGGTGCTGGCTTAGCCGAAAATCAAAGTTTATCCGAAGCTTGGTCTAAAATTCCTGAAAAACTCGCTTTTTATGATTACATCGGCAATAATCCGGCAAAAGGTGGATTATTCAGAGCGGGCTCCATGGACAACGGGGATGGAATAGCCGTTGGGTGGTTAGGACATCCTATCTTTAGAGATAAAGAGGGGCGTGAACTTTTTGTACGTCGTATGCCGACGTTTTTTGAAACATTTCCGGTTGTTTTGGTCGACGGGGACGGAATTGTTAGAGCTGATGTTCCTTTTAGAAGGGCAGAATCTAAATATAGTGTCGAACAAGTAGGTGTAACTGTTGAGTTCTATGGCGGCGAACTGAACGGAGTCAGTTATAGCGATCCCGCTACTGTGAAAAAATATGCTAGACGTGCTCAATTGGGTGAAATTTTTGAATTAGACCGTGCTACTTTGAAATCCGATGGTGTTTTTCGTAGCAGTCCAAGGGGTTGGTTTACCTTTGGGCATGCTTCGTTTGCTTTGCTCTTCTTCTTCGGACACATTTGGCATGGTGCTAGAACCCTGTTTAGAGATGTTTTTGCTGGTATTGATCCGGATTTAGATGCTCAAGTGGAATTTGGAACATTCCAAAAACTTGGAGATCCAACTACAAGAAGACAGGTAGTTTGATACAATATTGCTTTGTTACTTTTCGTTTTTAGTTTATTTGACTGACTATAGGGTTGGGGTACCGGATAAATCTTGATTTGACATTTGACTCGCTGCCTTTTCTTTGACTTTTGTTCTTTCTTTATCCGGGAGACGATCCCAAATAAACAGGTATGGAAGCTATAATTGTAAACCACGATCGAATCTATGGAAGCATTGGTTTATACATTCCTTTTAGTCTCAACTCTAGGAATAATTTTTTTCGCTATCTTTTTTCGTGAACCGCCTAAAGTTCCAACTAAAAAGTAAAAAGGTGAAATAATTTTTCATTATCTCAATTGAAAGTAATGATCCTCCCAATAGTGGGAGGATCATTACTTCAACTAGTCCCCGTGTTCCTCGAATGGATCTCTTAGTTGTTGAGAGGGTTGCCCAAACGCAGTATATAAGGCGTACCCAGTAAAACTTACAAGTAAACCAGATAAAAAGATGGCAACTAGGGTTGCTGTTTCCATTATTATATAGTTTTAAGACATTATATAGTTTTAAGACCACAATGGATCTATGATAAGATCATTTATTTACAACGGAATGGTATACAAAGTCAACAGATCTTAATGAATATAAAATATTATGGCTACACAAACCGTTGAGGGTAGTTCTAGATCTGGCCGCCCAAAACGAACGAATGCCGGAAGTTTATTGAAACCATTGAATTCAGAATATGGTAAAGTAGCTCCGGGTTGGGGAACTACTCCTTTGATGGGTCTCGCAATGGCTCTATTTGCAGTATTTCTATCTATTATTTTGGAGATTTATAATTCTTCC